GTTATCGTAGCTTATCACAAGCATAGCACTGAAAATGCTAAGATGGTCCCACGCCCGCATAGCACCCCGGAGGTCTTGGTCTCAAACCCCTTGTTGCCTTCCCCTTTATTTATACATGCAAGCCTCAACATGACAGTGAAATAACCTCTGTACACACAGAAAACGACATCAGGAGGACTACCCCTCCCAGACGTCAAGCAAAAGCCACGCCCCCACGGGCACGCAGCAGTAATTAATATTGAGCCATAAGTGAAAACTCGACTCAGCAAAAGGGCTAACCAGGGCTGGTTAATCTCGTGCCAGCGACCGCGGTTACACGACAAACCCGAGACAACACTAACGGCGTAAAGCACGACTAAAACACAGGCAAGCATTAAGGGGTGAACCCAGCCAAGCTGTAAAAAGCCACAAGCAACAAGAACCACCAACCCTTATACCCAGACTAATTCCACTCGTGAAAGTTGAGACACAAACTAAGATTAGATACCTTACTATGCCCAACCATAACACAACAATTAAACCACAGATTGTTCGCCAAATAACTACGAGTAAAAACTTAAAACTTAAAAGACTTGACGGTACTTCACAACAACCTAGAGGAGCCTGTCCAATAACCGATAACCCGCGATTAACCCAACCCCCTCTCGCCCACAGTCTATATACCGCCGTCGCCAGCACACCTTGTGAAAGAAATAAAGTAAGCTAAATAACACCACATTAATACGACAGGTCGAGGTGTAACTAATGAGGGGGGAAGGATGGGCTACATTTTCCACCAGAATAAACGAACGCGATTACGAAATTAACCGCCAAAGGCGGATTTAGCAGTAAGGTGGGAATAAAACACCCAACTGAAACATGCAATGAAGTGCGTACACACCGCCCGTCATCCCTGTAACACCTAAAAAACCTATATAACACCACCACCCCCTTAAAGCAGGGCAAGTCGTAACATGGTAAGTGTACTGGAAAGTGTACTTAGTAACAAAAAGTAGCTTACACTAAAGCGCCCGACCTACAATCGAACGATACTTACACAGTCTTTTTGAGCCGATCAAACCACCGACCCAAACATATACCACCTAAATTAAACAAACCATTTGACAAACAAAGTAGATGCGATCGAACAGTATTTATATTCACAGATAGTACCGCAAGGGAAACACCCCAAGCAATAAACAGCAAAGATTAACCCTTGTACCTTTTGCATCATGGTTTAGCAAGAACACAAGACAAAAAGAACTACAGCCTACCCCCCCGAAACCAGATGAGCTACTTTCCAGCAGCCTAGCGGGCGCACCCGTCTCTGTAGCAAAAGAGTGGGAAGACTCGAAAGTAGAGGTGAAACGCTTAACGAATCTGGAGATAGCTGGCTACCTAAAAAAAGAATATTAGTTCTACTCTAGGCCACACACCCAACATCATACTAGTAACCCAGAGTTACTCAATAGAGGTACAGCCCTATTGAAACAGGACACAACCTGGACTTGAGAGGAAAAATAAAACCACTACCCGTAGACCTTAAAGCAGCCACCCACAAAAATATCGTTAAAGAATTACTCAAACTAAAACCAAAACCAACATAAAACTCCAAAACCAACTAAAGGTGAGCCTATAACCATAGACACCACAATGCTAAAACTAATAATGAGACACCGTCTCTTCAACGCACCCCTCCGCTAGAAACAGAAGCCCACTAGCAATTAACAGACCATAAAAGGAAGCTAACAACCCAATACACATCTTTATATACACTGTAACACCGACACAGGAGCGTTAAAAAGAAAGATTAACTACTATAAAAGGAACTCGGCAAACACAGACTTCAACTGTTTAACAAAAACATAACCTTTAGCCAAACAAATATTAAAGGCAACGCCTGCCCGGTGAACTATTAAACGGCCGCGGTACCCTAACCGTGCAAAGGTAGCGTAATCATTTGTCTATTAATTGTAGACCTGTATGAAAGGCAAAATGAAAGTCTGACTGTCTCTTATAGTAAATCAATTAAACTGATCCCCTAGTCCAAAAGCTAGAATACCCACATAAGACCAGAAGACCCTGTGAAGCTTCAACTAAACCATTAAACCCAATAATGACTACTTTCGGTTGGGGCGACCTTGGAAAAAAGAAAAACTTCCAAATACTACGACCTCCCTCGTACCCCCAGGCCCACAAGCCACCACAAGACCCAGTATGCCTGATAAATGAACCAAGTTACTCCAGGGATAACAGCGCTATCTTCTTCAAGAGCCCATATCAAAAAGAAGGTTTACGACCTCGATGTTGGATCAGGACATCCTGGCGGTGCAGCCGCTGCCAAGGGTTCGTTTGTTCAACGACTAATAGTCCTACGTGATCTGAGTTCAGACCGGAGCAATCCAGGTCAGTTTCTATCTATGATATGTTATTTTCAGTACGAAAGGATCAAAATAACAAAGCCAATACCCCACGCACGCTTTAACTAAAATGGAACCCCACAAAACAATAAAAACACCAACCCAGATAAGGTTAATTAAGGCGTATTCAGCCCTTAATAATGACCACAACCCTATCCAATATTATTAGCCCAACGCTTTACATCCTCCCCATTCTCATCGCCGTGGCATTCCTCACCCTATTAGAACGGAAACTACTAGGATACATACAACTCCGCAAAGGACCCAACCTTGTGGGGCCCTTTGGGTTGCTCCAACCCATCGCTGACGGATTAAAGCTCATTATAAAAGAAGCTACGAAACCAACCCTATCCTCGCCCACCCTATTTGTCCTATCACCCATCATAGCCCTCACTATCGCTATAATCTCCTGAGCCCCACTACCAATGCCCCTCCCCTTAACCAACATGAACCTCGGACTTCTATTCATTATAGCTATGTCTGGGATATTCACATATACCGTTCTGTGAGCGGGGTGATCGTCCAACTCAAAGTACCCCCTAATAGGTGCAATACGAGCCGTAGCACAAATTATCTCATACGAAGTCACACTAGGATTGATCATTATATCAGTGGCCACCCTCTCTGGGGGTTACTCCCTAACATCATTCACAGAGACACAAGAGCCAATCTGACTACTACTACCAGCCTGACCCTTGGCAATAATATGGTTCACCTCTACCTTGGCAGAAACCAACCGAAGCCCTTTCGACTTGACAGAGGGGGAGTCAGAACTTGTCTCCGGGTTCAACGTAGAGTTCTCCGCGGGCCCCTTCGCTCTTCTATTCCTAGCAGAATACGCCAACATCCTCCTAATAAACACTATCTCCACCCTGATGTTCATCAACCCAAGTACAATCACACCCCAACTAGCCACACTAAACCTAATAACCAAAACAATAGCTCTCACTACTATTTTCCTATGAACCCGAGCCTCATACCCACGATTCCGTTATGACCAACTAATACACCTACTGTGAAAACAGTATCTTCCAATGACCCTAACCATGTGCCTGCTTAATATCTCTACCACTATTGCACTATGCGGCACACCCCCGCAATGGAAGTGTGCCCGAGCCCACAGGGACTACCTTGATAGTGTAACCACAGGATACCATCCTCACTTCCCCGTAAATGCCCTCAAAAGTCCAGTCTAACCCACAGAGTTAAACGACAACTTTTGAGGGGAGAAACCTTAAATTAATTTTACATATTAACTAAAAAAAAGCTCTCCTAGGACCCCCCCCCTTACCCCCCCCCTGCATGAAGTAGTAAATTTCGGCTCACCACAAACTGCCCCGAAAAACAATCTCGCTCCGCTATGTCTAATCTTACATTAATGGTTTACCTCACGCCTAATAAGCGGGAATCCTACTATAATCATTCATATACAAAACCGGTTCATTAACATATAATCCTTGCTCTCATTTCCTGGTCGTTCCATGTTTCAGTGGTTGTCCAGTCTTAATAACCATGACTATCCCGGACCTAATGGTGTCCCTTGGTTTAACCCAGCCCGTGAAACCCTCTATCCTTCCCCTAATAGCACACAGTCCTGCTTCTCACGGCCATATATTGCTACCCCTCCCATCTATGCTCTTTCCAAGGCCGCTGGTTACACCTTCAAGGTCATCTCAATGGTCCGGAACCACCCCGCCCTACTAGCTCTTTCCAAAGCCTTTGGTCGCACCCTTTATCCTGGTACATTCTGCCGCATGTTCTTATCACGTATGATCGCTCCACCCCTGGTTAGCTTTTTATCTCACTCCTTTCACCTGACACCCATATATGCCCGTTACCGAACCCCTCTCCGGGGTAGACTTTCTAATCCGGGTGGAGCTATGTTCTTGATCCCACTATCCCCCTATATGGATACATTTCCTTAATGCTCGTTAGACATATTTCTCTCTGTAGCCGACATATTATAATAACCATTTATTATAAAATACTCCTAGATAGAGTAAATTTTTAACCCCATTTTTTTAAAATTACACTTTAACACATACCAAATTCATCTAATAACACCCAAACAACCAAAATCACATACAAATACAAAATTACAAAAAAATATTTCATAAAAAACAAACTTCTTATGAAAAATCCGGAGTAATTTTTATCCACCCGACTCTCCATACCTCTCCTGAAAGAACTTTATTTTATTCTACACCCCACTTTTAAATCACGAGGAAATTCGGTTTTATTTTCAATAAAAACAGAATTTTTATAATTTAAATATTAAGGTGGCAGAGCCAGGCCATGCAACAGGCTTAAAACCTCAGAACAGGTGTTCAAATCACCTCCTTAATACTAGAAAACTGAGACTCGAACTCAGACCCGGAAACCCAAAATCTCCGATACTCCAATATAATATTTCCTAAAGTAGAGTCAGCTAAACAAGCTCTCGGGCCCATACCCCGAAAATGCCCATCGGCCTCTACTAATGAATCCAGCATCCTGACTAATAATCACAACAAGCATCATTCTGAGCACCACCATAGTTACATCATCAACACACTGACTAATGGCCTGAACCTGCCTAGAAATCAACACTTTGGCCATAACCCCAATAATCGCCCGCCCCAACCACCCTCGAGCGACTGAGGGGGCAACAAAATATTTCCTAACACAAACACTAGCCTCAAGCGCCATTCTATTTGCAGCCACAAACAATGCCATACTCACCTCAAACTGAGAGGTTAATACAACAACCGACCCCACAACAATAAAAATCATTACTCTGGCCCTAATAATAAAAATAGCAGCAGCGCCATTTCACTACTGACTCCCAGAAGTCTCTCAAGGAACAACGACAATAACTGCCCTAACAATCCTAACATGACAGAAAGTTGCCCCCCTCTCAATCCTACTAATAACTCACCACGAAACTAACCACCCCCTTGTAATAATATCGGCAATCCTGTCAGTAGCCTTCGGGGGTGTTGGTGGTCTGAACCAGACCCAAATACGAAAGCTAATAGCTTTCTCCTCAATTGCCCACACCGGATGAACTTTAGCCACAATAACGATTGCACCAAACATCTCAACCATTACCTTCATAATCTACACAATCAACACTATCCCAATCTTCATAATTCTCAGCCTGACGACATCAGCTACAATCAAAGACACCGGGACCCTATGAACCGCCACCCCCCATCTAACCGCAACCATGAGCCTCCTAATCTTATCTCTTAGCGGTCTCCCCCCCCTTACCGGGTTCATGCCAAAATGGTTGATTTTAAACAAAATAATATCATTCAACCTTATCTTAGAAGCTACAACAATAGCCATAACCTCTCTATTTAGCCTTTACCTGTACGTACGAATAACCTACTTCACGTCAATAACTCTTCTCCCACAAACAACCTCATCCCAAATAAAATGACGCACAACATATAAAAAATACCCCACATTAATGACCACACTAATAGCCGCCGCCACCCTTATATTACCCCTATCACCCAACACATAGAAACTTAAGTTATGTAAACTAGAGACCTTCAAAGTCCCCAAAAAAGACCGCTTTAGTTTCTGCTAGAACTTGCAATATTACATCCCCTGCTTGCAAAACAGATATTTTAATTAAACTAAAGCTCTCTAGACTAGCAGGCTTTGATCCCGCAAAAAACTAATTAACAAATAGCTGTCCAAGCCAACGGACTTTAGTCTACTTCTCCGTTTTTAAACGGGAGAAAAAACGGAGAAGCCCCGGGCAGCTGCCTACTTCAGATTTGCAGTCTGACATGTACACACCTCAGGGCTTGACAGTAAGAATCGGGTCCTATGGATAAATTTACAGTTTACCGCTTTAATCAGCCATACTGCCAGTGTTTATTACTCGTTGACTTTTCTCAACAAACCACAAAGATATCGGGACCCTCTACCTTGTATTTGGGGCTTGAGCTGGGCTTATTGGGGCCTGCCTAAGCATCCTCATGCGCATGGAACTAACCCAGCCCGGTTCTCTACTGGGCAGCGATCAAATCTTCAATGTTTTAGTGACGGCTCACGCATTCATCATAATCTTCTTCATGGTCATACCCGTCATGATCGGGGGGTTTGGTAACTGACTTATCCCGCTAATAATCGGGGCACCAGATATGGCCTTCCCCCGTATGAACAACATAAGCTTTTGACTACTGCCACCATCACTACTTCTACTACTATCCTCATCCTACGTTGAGGCTGGGGCGGGGACGGGGTGGACTGTGTACCCCCCTCTCTCGGGGAACCTGGTCCACTCCGGGTCTTCCGTAGACCTGGCGATTTTTTCACTCCACCTAGCAGGCGCCTCGTCCATCCTGGGGGCAATTAACTTCATTACAACATGTATTAACATAAAACCTAAATCACTACCCATGTTTAATATACCCCTGTTTGTCTGGTCTGTTTTAATCACTGCTATTATATTACTACTCGCACTCCCTGTGTTGGCAGCAGCTATTACAATACTACTAACCGACCGGAATCTAAACACAACATTCTTTGACCCTGCGGGGGGGGGAGACCCAGTATTATTCCAACACCTGTTCTGATTCTTTGGACACCCGGAAGTATACATTCTCATCCTTCCTGGCTTTGGGATCGTATCGAGCATTATTACCTTTTACACCGGAAAGAAGAACACCTTTGGATACACAAGCATAATTTGGGCAATAATGTCAATCGCAATTCTGGGGTTTGTAGTGTGAGCCCACCACATGTTTACTGTTGGCCTAGACATTGACAGCCGAGCCTATTTTACAGCAGCAACAATAATCATCGCAATCCCAACGGGTATTAAAGTATTTGGTTGACTGGCAACACTCATCGGGGGTGAAATTAAATGACAAACCCCAATCTACTGGGCCTTGGGCTTTATCTTCCTGTTCACCGTGGGGGGAATAACTGGCATTATCCTAGCAAACTCATCACTAGACATCGTCCTTCACGACACCTACTATGTAGTAGCGCACTTTCACTATGTCTTGTCCATGGGGGCTGTATTTGCCATCCTGGGGGGCCTCACCCACTGGTTCCCGCTGTTCACCGGCTACTCACTAAACCAGACTTTAACCAAGACTCAGTTTTGAGTGATATTTACAGGGGTAAACATAACTTTCTTCCCACAACACTTTCTAGGCCTATCGGGCATGCCACGCCGATACTCTGACTTTCCAGACGCCTTTACCCTATGAAACACCGTCTCATCAATCGGGTCAACTGTGTCATTAGTCGCAGTACTTATATCACTATTTATTGTATGAGAAGCACTAGCCCAAAAGCGGTCACCAAAACTGCCGCTAGGAAAAAAAACCCACGTGGAGTGATTCTTTGGCTCACCGCCGCCACATCACACCCACACAGAACCAACCTTTATACTAAATAACTCCTACGCCCCAATTCGAGACTACATTTTATACATAGACTGGCCCTGGCCCGAGAAGAGACAGATTTGATCTGCCATCTATTAATTTCAAGTCAATCGCATAATTATGCTTTCTTCCCGAGAACCTAGTAAACACATTATATGGTCTTGTCAGGACTAAGTCACAGGAACCTGTGGTTCTCAATGCCACACGCAGCCCAATTTTCCCTACAAGAAGCCATAGGCCCCACAATAGAAGAAGTTATCTTCCTACACGATCACGTGCTTTTACTTACCTTTCTCATATCCTTGGTAGTTGTGATGTTTGCCACAACTGCGACCATAGCAATAGTGACGCACAACGACCCGACAGAAGAAGCAGAACAGCTGGAAGCAGCATGAACTGCTGCCCCCATTATAATCTTAATCCTGACCGCCCTTCCCTCGGTTCGATCTTTGTATCTAATAGAAGAAGTATTTAACCCATATCTGACCATCAAAACAACCGGTCATCAGTGATATTGAAACTACGAATACTCAGACGAAATCTGCCTAATATTTGACTCCTATATGGTTAACACCCAGAATCTTTCGCACGGCATACCACGCCTACTTGAAGCGGACCACCGTGCAGTGGTCCCCGCGGGCCTACAAGCGCGGGTCGTAGTTACGGCAGAAGACGTCTTACACTCCTGGGCGATCCCCTCACTGGGAATCAAAGTAGATGCGGTACCCGGACGACTAAATCAAATCCCCCTGTCTACCTCCCGCACAGGGGTTTTCTTTGGTCAATGCTCAGAGATTTGTGGAGCGAACCATAGCTTCATACCAATCGCAATAGAAGCCGTCCCCCTTAGTCTGTTTGAACAGTGGCTATCCTCAGAGCGCTCATCAAGAAGCTTATAAAGCATTAGCCTTTTAAGCTAAAGAAGAAACCAGACTTTCCTTGATGAATGCCTCAACTAGATATCCTTTATGTCTTTATAACATACTTGTGGGCCTGGTTCATTCTTTATTCAATCACACAAAAAATTAAAACTCACCAAATTACCACATCGCACCCCATCAACCAAACAACGGCGAGCTACCCAATAATAAACCTACCATGAACATAACCATGTTTCAACAGTTTGAAAGCCCAGAGCTGCTTGCAGTCCCAACGAACTTTATCTCCATACTTCTACCCCTACTTCTAATCCATTACAAACCCAAGCTTCTAGGAAACCGTGCAACCCTAATAACTACACTATTCCTAAAAGCGACTCTAACAAATATAATCAACCAACTGCCTTTAAACGGACAAAAATGAGCTCGCCTCCTAACCAGCTTACTCTTACTAATTCTTCTATCTAACCTCGCAGGACTGTTACCGTACACCTTCACAACCACCTCCCAACTATCAATAAACATAACCTTGGCTCTCCCCCTTTGACTTTCCACCATCTTAACGGGCTTTACAACAAAGCCGTCAACAACACTAGCCCACATACTTCCAGAAGGCTCACCTACCCCATTGATTCCATTTATAGCCCTGATCGAAACCATCAGCCTATTAATACGACCCATCGCCCTAGGCGTACGACTTACAGCCAACATTACGGCAGGACACCTTCTAATAACGATGGTCGGATCGTCTGCGCTCAGCCTTGCCAACACCCACGCCACGCTTAGCCTCCTAACAGCGACTCTTCTATTACTATTGACTCTTTTAGAGTTGGCCGTGGCCTGTATCCAGGCCTATGTGTTCGTACTACTAACAACCCTTTACCTACAAGAAAACACATAATGACCCACCGGCTCCACCAATACCACCTTGTTGACCCCAGCCCTTGACCCCTGACGGGGGCCCTAGGCTCACTGCTCACAGCCTCTGGGCTGGGGCTATGGTTCCACACCAGCTCTTCAACCCTACTAAAAATGGGCCTGCTCACCCTAACCCTAACCGTGTTTCAATGATGACGCGACGTTGTCCGAGAAAGCACATATCAAGGACACCACACTAACGGGGTGCAAAAAAACATGCGATACGGAATAATCCTCTTCATTACGTCTGAGGTTTTCTTTTTCCTAGGGTTTTTCTGAGCCCTGTACCACATCAGCCTGGTCCCCACTCCTGAGCTCGGAGCGGAATGACCTCCAACAGGCATTTGCCCCCTCAACCCAACTGAGGTGCCACTACTTAACACAGCAGTCCTTTTATCTTCGGGGGCAACAATCACATGATCACACCACACAATAATAAAAGGTAATAAAAAAGAAGCAACACGCGCATTAATGATTACTATCACCCTAGGCGCCTATTTTACAGCCCTTCAAGTATCAGAGTACTTTGAAACGCCATTCGCCATTTCAGATGGCGTATATGGATCCCTGTTTTTTGTGGCTACAGGATTTCATGGACTTCATGTAATAATCGGCACCCTCTTTCTTTCAGTCTGCCTGATACGACTAATTAAATCTCACTTCACATTAACCCACCACTTCGGCTATGAGGCAGCTATCTGGTATTGACACTTCGTAGATGTTGTCTGACTGTTCCTGTTCGTCTCAGTTTATTGATGAGGCTCCTATTTCTTTAGTATACTAGTACAAGTACCTTCCAAGCACTAAGACCCGAGCCCGGGAAGAAATAATTAGCCTTCTGACCTTAACAATTGCATCCCTAACAGTTACAACCCTACTATACACCATTAATACGCTGGTGGTCATAAAACCAGATATTAATAAACTTTCACCCTACGAATGCGGATTTGACCCTTTGGAGGGAAGCCGTACCCCCGTCTCCATCCAGTTCTTCCTGGTCGCCATTCTATTCATCTTGTTCGACTTAGAAATCATCCTACTACTACCGGTACCGTGAAGCTTAAACACCCACCACCCCGGCACAACAGCAACACTAGCCACGATACTACTGATTGTTCTCGCATTAGGCCTAGTTTACGAGTGACTACAAGGCGGCCTAGAATGAACAGAGTGCTGAGGTAGTCTAATCAGACATTTGATTTCGACTCAAAAGAACTTAACCCATAAGCCTCAACAATGGAACTAATTAAAAACACCCTAATCACAGCCTTCATCCTTGCCATGGTCAGTATGTCCACTCAACACAAACACCTTATAATAGCCCTAATGTGTCTAGAGACAATAATACTACTACTATTTACAATACTAACCCTACCCATCTTAACTGCAACAACATTGTCACAAACCCCCATGCCTATCATCTCCCTCACAATCTCCGTATGTGGAGCCGCAGTTGGACTAAGTCTAGTTGTTGCAGTCACTCGGACCCACGGATCCGACTTCCTAAAAAACCTAAGCCTCCTATAATGATAAAAATCACCTGTGCAACTATAATACTGACCAGCACATCCCTCCTGGTGCGACCAAAAATGCTATACAAGACAGCCTGCTCCTATTCATTCTTACTCTCGCTACTCAGCCTCACACTACTAAAACCCCAATCAAACTCTTACCTCAACCTGGACGATATCTCTGCCCCCCTCCTTCTACTATCCTTCTGACTTCTACCCCTAACAATTTTAGCCAGCCAGAGTGTGATAACCAAAGAACCGGTGGGGCGACAACGGACTTTTCTAGTTACTCTCCTAGTCCTTCAATCTGCCATTTCCCTGACATTTATAGCCGACAACCTGACACTCATATACATCATATTCGAGTCCACCCTTGCCCCCACCTTATTCATTATTACACGATGAGGCCAGCAAGCTGAACGACTGACAGCAGGCACCTACTTTATACTATACACCCTGATAACCTCAATACCCCTACTCTTGGCTGTTCTATTTATAAACAACCACCTATTTACCTCAACACCATTCTCTACTACAATACAACCCACCAACACCTGGACACAACTCCTCCTGTGGGTCTTCTGTCTGCTTGCTTTCCTAACGAAGATGCCCCTGTACGGCCTACACCTGTGACTCCCAAAAGCCCATGTAGAAGCGCCAATCGCCGGGTCCATGGTCCTAGCAGCAATCCTCCTAAAACTGGGGGGATACGGCATGATCCGAATAATACAAATCATGCCAACCACAAAAACTGACGCATTTCTCCCATTCTTGGTTCTCGCCCTTTGGGGGGCAATTCTAGCCAACCTGACCTGCTTACAACAAACCGATTTAAAATCTTTAATCGCATACTCCTCCATTAGTCATATGGGCCTGGTAATCGCATCAATCACACTACAAACCCCCTGGGGCTTATCGGGGGCCATGTCACTAATAATCGCCCACGGCTTCACCTCCTCAGCACTTTTTTGTCTCGCCAATACCACCTATGAACGAACAAACACTCGCATCCTGGTTCTAACACGAGGCTTCCACAACATCCTGCCAATGGCCACGGCCTGATGGCTACTAACCAACCTCATAAATATCGCCACTCCACCCACCCTTAACTTTACAGGAGAGCTACTGATCGCATCCTCTCTCTTCAACTGATGTCCAACAACAATAATCATACTCGGCCTATCCTTGTTGATCACCGCCTCCTACTCTCTTCATATGTTCCTATCCACCCAAATAGGCTCACCCCTACTAAACCTACCAACACAACCAACACACTCACGAGAACACCTACTTATGGTCCTCCACATAACCCCCCTTATTATAATCTCAATAAAACCCGAACTCGTACTCAGGTGTATCGTAATTTAAAAAAAATGTCAAGCTGTGACCTTGAAATTAGACGCACGCCTCGTACACCGAGAAGGTCTAAGACTTGCTAATTCTTTATTCTGGTATTAAAACCCAGCCCTCTCTTCTACTAAAGGATAGAAGCTATTCCATTGGTCTTAGGCACCAAGAACCTTGGTGCAAGTCCAAGTAGTAGTATATGAACCACATGACCCCATCCATTGTACTAACCATCCTCCTATCTTTAGCAATTTCGACAGCCCGACCACCCAACAAATACGACCCCAGCCTGGTTAAAAAAAAACTTATACTATTATTCTTAATTAGCCTAATACCTATTAGTGCTACACTAAATAAAAACTACGAAGCGACATTGACCCCGGCCCCAGTTATTAAACTGATAACAGAAAACATTGCCCCATCTTTAACGCTAGACGCACTATCACTAGCTTTTACCCCAGTAGCACTATTCATTACTTGATCCGTTATCAGCTTCTCCACCTGATACATGTCTAACGACCCATGTGCCAACAAATTCATTAAACACCTCATCCTGTTCCTCATTACTATGATCGTTATTATCACAGCAAACAACATGTACCAACTCATCGTTGGGTGGGAGGGTGTGGGCATCATGTCCTTCTTACTAATCAACTGGTGAAACGCGCGGACAAATGCCAACACCGCAGCACTACAAGCCATCGTGTACAACCGTGTTGGGGATGTCGGCCTAATCATAACAATAGCCTGACTCATATCCTCTTCCTCCATAAACATCCAAGAATTATTAACCCACCACGACACAATTAACACACTTCCCTTGCTAGGACTGGCAGCTGCAGCTACAGGCAAATCCGCACAACTTGGACTTCACCCATGACTCCCCGCCGCCATAGAAGGCCCAACACCTGTATCCGCCCTTCTTCACTCCAGCACTATAGTGGTGGCAGGCATCTTCTTACTAATTCGCCTTCACCCCATCCTGGCCACCAACAAAACAATGACAACCCTCTGCCTTATTCTGGGGGCCACAACAACTATGTTCGCAGCAACCTGCGCAATTACACACAAAGACATTAAAAAAATCATCGCACTATCCACCACAAGTCAACTGGGGCTAATAATAACAATAGTGGGACTTAATCAACCAACCTTGGCCCTCCTCCACATAATCACCCACTCCTTCTTTAAAGCACTCCTATTTCTATGCTCAGGGGCCTTTATCCACAACATAAATAATGACCAAGACATTCGTACAATGGGGGGCCTGCTGAAAACCCTACCAATAACCTCCTCATTCATCACCATCGCGAGTCTCTCCCTCATCGGGACCCCCTATCTATCCGGGTTCTACTCAAAAGACCCCATCATTGAAACTATGGCAAGCTCCCACGTAAACTCATGAGCTCTTACAGCCACACTAATAGCCACAGCGCTTTCCTCCTCATACAGCACACTAACCATTTACTTCGCACTAACAAACCACCCACGCACCAACCACACCACGCACCAAGAAACAAAAGAAACACTCCACCCACTGGCACGACTAGCAATCATGTCGACAATTATCGGCTCATTGACTAAACTCTCCACCCTCCAAACTACAACCACAACCACTATACCAAAAGCTATAAAACTATTAGCCCTGGTAATCACCATTACAGGTATAACTCTGTCACTAGATGTGCTCTATACAGCCCCCCACAGCAACCCTCAGAAACCCAAAGCAACAACCTCGTTCTTTAACCAACTGGCCTTCTTCAACACGCTCCACCGCAACATCACAATAAACACACTAAAACTCAGCCAACGAATCTCAATGGACCTGATTGACTTCTGAGCCTTAGAGGCGTGGGGGCCAAAGGGGTTATCAACTGTGTCTACCCACACAATCCGCCTATCAACACAACAAACAAACCTAGTTAAAAACTACATAACTATCTTTTCACTCACCCTGATAATAGTCACAGCCCTCGCCATGACCTAAATGGCCGGAACCCGCCAAGCCGGGATCAGCTTAGGACTACTAAAACAGAAAACAGTGCCACGATCAAACCCCAAGAACACACTAATAACCCAGCTCCACCCTTAAAATAGAATACCCCATAACCACCCGCCTCTAGACACGCATAGTCTTCCCACTCAGATAAGACCAGTCCCCCGCCGCCACCATACACACAAATCACCCATAAACAGACTACTAACCCAACACCCAAAACTAATGCCGGGTACTTCAGACCACCCGTGCCCTCAACACCACTGCCCTTCTCCACACTCACACAATAACTAAACACGACAACCAAACCCCCCAAGTACACAATATACATCACCAAGGCGGTAAACGTACGACCCAAGACCACCATAAGCGTACAACAAAAAAAAGAAACGCTTATTAAGGCAATAACCCCATGATGGGGGGCCACAGCGACACCTAAAACCACCACGCTTAAAACCACAAAAACCACAATAAAACACAACACGTAATCCACTATAATCATGATTCTTGCTCAAATGAGACCTGCGGCCTGAAAAACCACCGTTGTTAATCAACTACAAAAACATGCTTCACCAACACACACTCACACTATTCAACCTACTGCCTGTAGGCTCAAACATCTCAACCTGGTGGAACTTCGGATCTATGCTCCTAACATGCCTAATAATCCAAGTCACAACCGGCTTCTTTCTAGCCATACACTACACAGCTAATATTAACATAGCATTCTCATCCGTCATCCACATCGTCCGAGATGTCCCCCACGGATGACTTCTACAAAACACACATGCCATTGGGGCCTCCGTGTTCTTTATCTGCGTTTACACCCACATCGCACGCGGACTTTATTATGGCTCATACCTAAATAAAGAAGTTTGAGTGTCTGGCACTGCCCTACTAATCACCCTAATAGCGACAGCCTTCTTCGGCTACGTCCTTCCGTGGGGACAAATGTCATTCTGAGCAGCAACAGTAATCACAAACCTATTAACCGCAGTACCCTACCTGGGCAGCACCCTAACTACTTGATTTTGAGGCGGGTTTGCCATCAATGACCCCACTCTCACCCGATTCTTTGCCCTCCACTTTATCCTCCCATTCATCCTCATCTCCCTAACCTCAATCCACACCATCTTACTCCACAACGAGGGCTCTAACAACCCCCTGGGGACCAACTCAGACACCGATAAAATCCCACTGCACCCCTATCACTCCTATAAAGATCTTATAATGATAACCCTATTAATCACCTCCCTACTTTTAACCCTCTCCTTTTTTCCAGATATACTAAATGACCCAGAAAACTCTTCCAAGGCCAACCCACTAGTCACACCCCAACACATCAAGCCCGAGTGGTACTTCCTATTTGCCTACGGGATTCTCCGCTCAGTCCCAAACAAACTGGGGGGTGCGTTAGCCCTAGTTCTAGCCATCTGTATCCTACTTACAACACCATTCACCCACACAAGCTTCATTCGGTCAATATCTTTTCGACCTGTAGCCCAAATAGCATTTTGAACCCTCATCTCCACCTTTATCATCCTTACGTGAGCCGCCACCAAACCGGTAGAACCCCCCTTCACAGCCATCAGCCAAATAGCCTCACTCCTATACTTTTCATTCTTTGCCATTTGCCCTCTTTTGGGTTGGATAGAAAACACAACCTTAAAGACCCCCCACTGCTCTAATAGCTTAACACCTAAAGCATTGTTCTTGTAAACCAAAGCCGGGCGGACCCCCTTAGAGCATCAAAGAGAGTACACCCATCTCTGGCCCCCAAAACCAGTATTTTCATTTAAACTACTCTTTGCCCTCAAAAGTCCAGTCTAACCCACAGAGTTAAACGACAACTTTTGAGGGGAGAAACCTTAAATTAATTTTACATATTAACTAAAAAAAAGCTCTCCTAGGACCCCCCCCCTTACCCCCCCCCTGCATGAAGTAGTAAATTTCGGCTCACCACAAACTGCCCCGAAAAACAATCTCGCTCCGCTATGTCTAATCTTACATTAATGGTTTACCTCACGCCTAATAAGCGGGAATCCTACTATAATCATTCATATACAAAACCGGTTCATTAACATATAATCCTTGCTCTCATTTCCTGGTCGTTCCATGTTTCAGTGGTTGTCCAGTCTTAATAACCATGACTATCCCGGACCTAATGGTGTCCCTTGGTTTAACCCAGCCCGTGAAACCCTCTATCCTTCCCCTAATAGCACACAGTCCTGCTTCTCACGGCCATATATTGCTACCCCTCCCATCTATGCTCTTTCCAAGGCCGCTGGTTACACCTTCAAGGTCATCTCAATGGTCCGGAACCACCCCGCCCTACTAGCTCTTTCCAAAGCCTTTGGTCGCACCCTTTATCCTGGTACATTCTGCCGCATGTTCTTATCACGTATGATCGCTCCACCCCTGGTTAGCTTTTTATCTCACTCCTTTCACCTGACACCCATATATGCCCGTTACCGAACCCCTCTCCGGGGTAGACTTTCTAATCCGGGTGGAGCTATGTTCTTGATCCCACTATCCCCCTATATGGATACATTTCCTTAATGCTCGTTAGACATATTTCTCTCTGTAGCCGACATATTATAATAACCATTTATTATAAAATACTCCTAGATAGAGTAAATTTTTAACCCCATTTTTTTAAAATTACACTTTAACACATACCAAATTCATCTAATAACACCCAAACAACCAAAATCACATACAAATACAAAATTACAAAAAAATATTTCATAAAAAACAAACTTCTTATGAAAAATCCGGAGTAATTTTTATCCACCCGACTCTCCATACCTCTCCTGAAAGAACTTTATTTTATTCTACACCCCACTTTTAAATCACGAGGAAATTCGGTTTTATTTTCAATAAAAACAGAATTTTTATAATATAATAATGGCGGGGGAGTCGGTCTCTCA